AAATCCACTGAATAAAAAAAAGGGAAATATTCTCATTATGAACGAACAGGGACTAGTGTTTTTGCAAGAAATTTCTAGCCAACCCCCCCTGCAAAAGGTCTTTTCTTAACACCAAGCGTGTTGGCAATAGATAGAAAAGGTAACTCCAACAATTTATTTGTCCTCAACGCCCCCTATTTCCAGGAATTAGTCACTTCAACAGCCTTCGATGGTTATATGGGTATCCAAAGTACGAACGAGATGGATGTTGGTTTTCCCAACCATTCTTGTTAGTCCCGATCCTGATCAGGAAAGGGGAGAATTTTTAACAAAGTTTTTTGTGTGGTTGATTCCTAGATGTAGTGCTTCTTCCCCTATGCCACCTAATTGGTACTAGTGAAGTAGTATTAACCTGTAATCCAGAACCTATAGGCTAACCTTTCGCTCAAGACTAGAATCAAAAATTGAAGCATATGAGGTTGCATCAACCGAGGATACACGACAGAAGGTATTGTTCTCGGTTTCCCCAAACTTCACCTTCAACAAGCGTAGGTTTTTTTTTTTCAAAAAAACAACAATTTTCTTTCTATCCGGAAGCGTGTGCCCTTCTCGTAAGACTGAGAAAAAAAAAAGAATCAAATCGCACCATCTCTGTAATAGGTAAATGCCTCCTTTTCTCCTGAAGTTGTCGGAATTATTCGTAATAAGATATTGGCTACAATTGAAAAGGTCTTATCAATAAAATTTCCATTTATCCGCGATCTCGGCATAGGTAACAATCCATTCGATAATTCTTCTCATTACCTCTCGTGGGATAAAAAATCCCACAAACAAAGGAATCGTACAGTACAAAATACCATAAAAGCGGACCCATTCTAAAAAAAAAAACGTGCGGAACCTATACTCAAATTGTTCCCTTTTGACAGGAATCAATAGGAAATCTTTGAATCCGATTGGACTTCATTTAAAAAAAGTAGTATATGGATATAGTAAGGAGTATAGTAATTAACAAAACTATTCTATTAGCCTTTTAGCGAAGTTATAAGGAAGAATCTAGGAATTTTTTCTACAGATTATGAAAATTTGAGAAGTTTTGATTGGATTAGGATTCACGGAACAAAAAGAATCAAATAATCACTCTTTCTATGATTCAAATAGAATAAGCACCCCCTTTTTGCTTATTTGCATAGCGTGTATACACCAAAGTATACAATCGAAATAGAAAAATCCGCGGTTTCATTCATGAATTTGTAATCGAGCTGTAAGAAGTTTTCGTTGAGAAATCTTCAACGGATAAGGGGTTTTTTGAATTCCTATCTAACCGGAGTCAAGTAAGTATTAATCTAATCACGTCTAAATAGAATCATATTCTAAAATATATGGGTCGGGCGACCCGTTCCAATTCAGTGTTTAATCCGGTACCATTCTAAACATCAGAATCATAAAAAGAGGGGGTCGTCGTCTTGACAAAACAAACTTGACTCAATATAGCTTTTTTTGTTTTTCATTTTATTGTTATAATCGATTGGTCATACCTATACCGTAAAAAAAAAGAATACTGCAATATTCTAAATGAAATGGATCGCTATTCACCCGTTTTATGGGTAATAATCATAATCATAAGATTATGTAGGAGAGGTGGCCGAGTGGTTCAAGGCGTAGCATTGGAACTGCTATGTAGGCTTTTGTTTACCGAGGGTTCGAATCCCTCTCTTTCCGTATCTTCACCTACATTACGAATCTTATCGCTCGCAATGTATCAAATAAAAATGAAGACTATTATTCGAACCGTTAAACCAGCCCTCTCTTTATCTTTGATATCGATTCACTATTCCTAATTGTATTCTAATTGTAATTGCCTGTGGTACGGAAAATACTGGAAAGAGTAGAGTATTCAGGGCATAAAAAATTCCCCCGATCCATTTAAGATAAGTGAATGGAAGAGGAGAAAAAGGGGAAAAATTCACCGCACCCTTGTTTGGTATTTTAATTAGGTTCAAATCTGACGAGAATAATATTCTACGACTAGCAACTCTTTTATTTTCAAACCAACCCACTCACGATCTATTATTTGATTGACTACTCCTTTATACTGGGAGGAGTCAAGAATCAAATGTTTTGGTCTTGGTAACTTCCATTTCCGATTCCGATGAGGGGATGAATCAAGAGAATTTTGAATCAGCGCTCTGGATTTTTGTTCATCTCTTGTCGTAATAATATCTCGGGGTTTACAGCGATAACTTGGTATATCTACTATACGACCATTAACTAAAATATGTCTATGGTTAACTAATTGTCGGGCTCCTGGAATGGTCGAAGCCATGCCTAATCGAAAAAGGATATTATCCAAACGCATTTCAAGTAATTGTAGTAAAACCTGACCCGTTGAGCCTTTGGCTTTTCCAGCAATACGAACATAGTGGAGTAATTGTCGCTCTGTCAGACCATAATGAAAACGCAATTTTTGTTTTTCTTCTAGACGAATACAATATTGAGATTTTTTCCCAGAACGCGGTGGCGT